TTAACATTCTTTCTTTTTGAATGAAAGAAAAAAAAGAGAAAATAGAATTTCATTTTATTTATTTAAGAAACTTTTCCCATCTATTTTAGAGTATTTTATAGATGGGGTATATCTCGCCAAGATAGATAAAAGAAAGTATGGATTATGATCCATATTCGAAATCAATACGTATCTCGCTTCATATCAATTAATTTCTATTTATAAAAGAAAGATAAGATTTAAAATTAAAATGAAACCATGTGTCAGGAACCAGATTTGAACTGGTGACACGAGGATTTTCAGTCCTCTGCTCTACCAGCTGAGCTATCCCGACCATTTCCAATGTAGCATCCCACCCTCATTTTATGAGATTACTGGAGTCGATGTCAATTAAAGGGACACGGGGGGTTACAAAGTTTTCTCCAAGTCCTATAATTTCAATGGTATTCATTCATATCGACATTTCTTGCTTCATTTGCAATGTGTATTCTATATCAATAAGAGAAAATAATTTACGCCCAAATACGTTTGTCAAAGAATCAGAAGGATAAGGGAATTTGGAACCGCTAACGAAAAGGGGGGATAGAGTAAATATTTTAGGGGTCAAATAGGCTTTTTGGGGATAGAGGGACTTGAACCCTCACGATTTTTAAAGTCGACGGATTTTCCTCTTACCATAAATTTCATTGTTGCCGGTATTGACATGTAGCATGTAGAATGGGACTCTATCTTTATTCTCGTCCGATTAATAAGTTCTTTAAAAGATCTATCGGACTATGGAGTGAATGAATTGAGGAATATTCGATTTATTCTTCAACGTGAAATAAATTCACACCTATTTTTTCATTTTCATATTAAAAAAACAGATTCGGGTCAACATTAATCATTTAATATAGTATTCAATAGATGTGTTTATCCTTCATCCTTTCTAAAGTTTCCATGGAATCCTCTACCGGCGCAGTCAACTCCATTTGTTAGAACAGCTTCCATTGAGTCTCTGCACCTATCCTTTTTTTTTGTTTTTTGAACCTTTGTTTTGAGAAAACAGGATTTGGCTCAGGATTGCCCATTTTTATTAATTCCGGGGTTTCTCTGAATTTGAAAGTTATCACTTAGTAAGTTTCCATACCAAGGCTCAATCCAATTAAGTCCGTAGCGTCTACCGATTTCGCCATATCCCCCTTCTTTTTGTCTTTTGTTTTGAGATTAAGATTTTATTAGAATATTATTCCTTTTTTCTTTCATTTATACTGGAACCTTTGAATTTATTAGATAGCGATTACTATCTTGAAAAAGTATTTTTCTTACCTATAGGAAACCCATATTTGAGTGAATCAAATTGAATTTTATCATTTCTGTATCGGCAATTCAATATAGATTGATATATATCCTTTATATATCTTTCTCTTCATGCCACTTTTCCGATGGAATCGGGATACTTAAAGGGTCGATTCTTTTTTTTCTTAACTTCCCTTTTTACGACTGAAAGCCGAGGAATGGTTGATTAGTTATAATTAATCAACCAAATTAGGAAGAAATATAGAGAAATATTGTAGGATAGAAAATAGAGAAGTGTAACAAAAAGAATTTCAAATATCATGTGAATTCAAAATAAAAAAAAAGTTTGACTATCTAAAAATATTTAAGACTTACTATCAAATATTATTCTATTCGAATTTAGAATTGTGATAAAGAAATCAAAAATTTTCTATCGCTATAGAAATCGTTATGTTCTATAATATCCAATATTTATTGGTAATTATGGATTCTATTCTTTTCTATATTTCTAGAGACACTATACTTATAGTAATAGTGTCTTGAATTCCTATGCATAGACAATTTTGCATAGAAAATTGCTATTACTATAATATGGGCCCGCTTAGCTCAGAGGTTAGAGCATCGCATTTGTAATGCGATGGTCATCGGTTCGATTCCGATAGCCGGCTTTTTTCTATTTTTCATTTTTTTATTCCATTTTTCCAAAATGGAGAATCTTCCTTTGAAATCAAAGAATATTGAAAAGTGTCTTCCCCTCTTTCCAAAATCCATGAATAAGTTATAGGGGGAACTCCTGACTATGTCAGGAAAAGGATCTTATATATTATTATATATATAATAATAGAAAGTTTGACTATTTATCCAATTTATCTCATTCTTCTGTATAGTAATAGTACAAGTACACTACTTCAGCAAACTTCGCTTCATTTAGTTCAGTTTGAGTTTAGATTTATTCTGTAAAATAAAAGAAAAAAAGAATGAAATGAATTCTAAATAAGAATCAAGGAGTCTTTATTTTATGTCGCGTTACCGAGGACCTCGTTTCAAAAAAATACGTCGCCTGGGGGTTTTACCAGGACTAACTAATAAAAGGCCTAAGGTCGGGAGTGATCTTAGAAATCAATCGCGTTCCGGGAAAAAATCTCAATATCGTATTCGCCTAGAAGAAAAACAAAAATTGCGTTTTCATTATGGTCTTACAGAACGACAATTACTTAAATACGTTCATATCGCCGGAAAAGCC